GGATAGAAATAGCAGAGGCCTGGGATACCATTCCGCTTGCTCAAGTAATAAGAGGTTCCATGTTAGTAACTCAATCGATTTTTAGAAAATATATTATATTACCTTCATTGATAATAGCTAAAAATATTGGCCGTATTTTATTATTGCAATTTCCCGAGTGGTCTGAGGATTTAAAAGAATGGGCGGGCGAAATGCATGTTAAATGCACCTATAACGGTGTTCAATTATCAGAAACAGAATTTCCGAAAAATTGGTTACTAGATGGTATTCAGATAAAAATCTTATTTCCTTTCTGTCTGAAACCTTGGCGCAAACCAAAGCTACGGCCCTTCCATAAAGATCGAATGAAAAAGAAAGGAAAAGTACAAAAAGCCGATTTTTGTTTTTTAACAGTTTGGGGAATGGAAACCGACCTTCCTTTTGGTTCTCCTCGAAAACGGCCTTCTTTTTTTGAACCCATTTTTAAGGAACTCGAAAATCAAATTGGTCAATTGAAAAATAAGTCTTTTATAGTTCTAAGAGTTTTAAAAGAAAGAATCGAATTCTTTCTAGGGGTGTTAAACGAAACAAAAAAATGGGTTATCAAAAGCATTCTATTTATAAAAAGAATACTAAAAGAACTTTCAAAAGTAAATTTAATTCTATTATTTAGATTGAAAGAAGTAGATGAGTCGAGTGAAACTAAAAAAGAAAAAGATTCTACAATCAACGATCCGACAATTCATGAATCGTTTAGTCAAATTCGATCTACGGATTGGACAAATTATTCACTGACAGAAAAAAAAATGAAAGATCTAACTGATAGAACAAGCACAATAAGAAATCAAATAGAAAGAATTACAAAAGAGAAAAAAACAAAAACTCCAGGAATAAATATTAGTCCTAACAAAACAAGTTATAATGTTAAAAGATTAGAATCACCAAAAACTATTTGGCAAATGTTAAAAAGAAGAAACGTTCGATTACTCCGTAAATTACATTATTTTATAAAATTTTTCATTGAAAAGATATCCACGGATATCTTTCTATATATCATTAATATTCCCAGAATCAATACACAACTTTTTCTTGCATCATCAACAAACAAAATTATTGATAAATACATTTACAATAATGAAACAAATCAAGAAAGAATTGCTAAAAGAAATAAAACTACAATTCACTTCATTTCCACTATAAAAAAGTCACTTTATAATATTAGTAATAATAATAAAAATTCACAGATTTTTTGTGACTTATCCTCCTTGTCACAAGCATATGTATTTTACAAATTATCCCAAACCCAAGTTATTAACTTGTATAAATTAAGATCTGTTCTTCAATATCACGGAACATCTTTTTTTCTTAAGAATACAATAAAGGATTATTTTGGAACACAAGGTATATTTCATTTCGAATTAAGCCATAAGAAACTTCGGAATTCTGGAATGAATCAATGGAAAAATTGGCTAAGAGGCCATTATCAATATGATTTCTCTCGGATTAAATGGTCTAGATTAATACCACAAAAATGGCGAAATAGAGTCAATCAACGTCGTACAGCTCAAACTAAAGATTTAAACAAACGGGATTCATATGAAAAAGACCAACTAATTCATTACAAAAAACAAAAAGATTATGAAATATATTCATTGCCGAATGAAAAAGACAATTTTCAAAAAAACTATAGATATGATCTTTTATCATATAAATCTATTAATTATGAAAATAAGAGGAACTCATATCTTTATGGATCACCGTTCGAAGTAACTAAGAACCAAGAAATTTCTTATAATTACAATACACATAAACACAAATTATTTGATATGCCGGAGATTACCACTATCAATAATTATCTAGGAGAAGGTGATATTGGGTATATGGGAAAAAATCCGGATAGAAAATATTTTGATTGGAAAATTATAAATTTTTGTCTTAGAAAAAAAGTCGATATTGAAGCATGGATCGAAATAGATACCAACAGTAATAAAAATACTAAGACCGGCACTAAGAATTATCAAATAATTCATCAAGGTGATAAGAAAGATCTTTTTTATCTTCCGATTCATCAAGATCCCGAAAGCAATCCACCCAACCAAAACAAAATCTTTTTGGATTGGATGGGAATGAATGAAGAAATACTAAATCGTCCCATATTGAATCTGGAATTTTGGTTCTTCCCAGAATTTTTGTTACTTTATAATATATATAAAATAAAACCATGGGTTATACCAAGCAAATTGCTTCTTTTAAACTTAACTATAAATGACAATTTGAGTAAAAATAAAAACATCAACGGAAAGCAACAAAGGAATCTTTTTATACCACCGAATAAAAAACAATCTTTTGAATTAAAGATAAAGAATATAAATCAAGCAGAAAAAGAAAAAGAACCCGCAGGCCAAGGAGATCTTGGATCAGATGCACAAAACAAAAAATATCTTGGGTCCCCTCTCTCAAACCAACAAAACGATATTGAAGAAGAGTATCCGGAATCAGATATGAAAAAACGCACAAATAAAAAACAATACAAGAATAATACGGAAGCAGAACTCCATTTCTTCCTGAACAAGTATTTGCTTTTTCAATTGAGATGGAGTGAGACTTTGAATCAAAGAATGATCAATAATATCAAAGTATATTGTCTCCTGCTTAGACTGAGAAATCCAAAAGAAATTGCTATATTCTCGATTCAAAGGAGAGAAATAAGTCTGGATATAATGCTGATTCAAAAGAATTTAACTCTTACAGAATTGATGAAAAAGGGAATATTGATTATCGAGCCCGTTCGTCTGTTTTTAAAAAACGACGGACAATTTATTATGTATCAAACCCTCGGTATTTCATTGGTTCATAAGAGTAAGCACAAAACTAATCAAAGATACCGAGAAAAAGAATATCTTGATAAGAAGAATGTTAATGAATTCATTGCAAAACATCAAAAGATAACTGGAAATATAGACAAAAATCATTATGATTTGCTTGTTCCTGAAAATATTTTATCATCTAGACGTTGTAGAGAGTTGCGAATTCTAATTTGTTTCAATTCAAAGAATAGAAATGGTATGGATAGAAATCCAGTATTTTGCAACGGGAACAGCATAAAAGACTGGGGTCCATTTTTGGATGAAAATCCGCATCTTGATAGAGAGATAAATAAATTAATTAAATTAAAGTTTTTCCTTTGGCCCAATTATCGATTAGAAGATTTAGCTTGTATGAATCGTTATTGGTTTGATACCAATAATGGAAGTCGTTTCAGTATGTTAAGGATACATATGTATCCGCGATTGAAAATTTGTTGATGGTACATTTTTCCTCTATATCCTCATCCTCTATCATATCTAGTATCTAAAAGCAAATAAAACAAATGCGCACATGCCTTGTCTTACACTAATATACGATACTAATTCAATGACGTATCCATTCGATATAGAAATGAATCTTCTTTATTTTAAGCCTAAATTATTCTCTTTCGTAAGTGCAGAAATGTATTATCCTTTTGTATTCCTATCCGACTCCAATTTTAAATTGAATTGATTATTGATTCATTTTACTTGATAAAATTGGAGTCCATAAAGAAATTTAGATTATTGTGTATATCAGATTAAAATGACTAGCCTTATTATTATTACTGATCGGTAAAATTAATATATGTAAAAGGAGGGTTCTTTTATGGTAAAAAATCCATTCATCTCGGTTATTTCCCAAGAAAAAGAAGAAAAGAGGGGGTCCGTTGAATTTCAAGTATTCGTGTTCACCAATAAGATACAGAGACTTACTTCCCATTTGGAATTGCACAAAAAAGACTATTTATCTCAGAGGGGTCTGCGGAAAATTCTGGGAAAACGTCAACGGCTATTGGCTTATTTGTCAAAAAAAAATAGAGTACGTTATAAAGAATTAATTAGTCAGTTGGGTATTCGAGAGACAAAAACTCGTTAATTTGATGAATCATTTTGAATTATTCGCTTAATTTTTGATGAACTTCTTTTCGCTTTCAGCAATTCATGGAAGAATGAATCGGGGAAAAACTTATGACTGCAACAGCTACAAGAAAAGACCTCATGATAGTCAATATGGGTCCTCAACACCCATCAATGCATGGTGTTCTTCGACTCATCGTTACTCTAGATGGTGAAGATGTTATTGACTGTGAACCAATATTGGGTTATTTACACAGGGGGATGGAAAAGATTGCGGAAAACCGAACAATTATACAATATTTGCCTTATGTAACACGTTGGGATTATTTAGCTACTATGTTCACAGAAGCAATAACCGTAAATGCACCAGAGCAGTTAGGAAATATTCAAGTACCCAAAAGGGCTAGCTATATCAGAGTAATTATGTTGGAATTAAGTCGTATAGCTTCTCATTTGTTATGGCTTGGCCCCTTTATGGCCGATATTGGTGCGCAGACCCCCTTCTTCTATATTTTTCGAGAAAGAGAATTAATATATGACCTATTCGAAGCTGCTACCGGTATGCGAATGATGCATAATTATTTTCGTATCGGAGGAGTAGCTGCTGATCTACCTCATGGTTGGATAGATAAATGTTTGGATTTTTGCGATTATTTTTTAACAGGGGTTACTGAATATCAAAAGCTTATTACGCGGAATCCTATTTTTTTAGAACGAGTTGAGGGAGTGGGCATTATTGGAGGCGAAGAGGCAATAAATTGGGGTTTATCAGGACCAATGCTGCGAGCTTCTGGAATACAATGGGATCTTCGTAAAGTTGATCATTATGAGTGTTACGATGAATTTGACTGGGAAGTCCAATGGCAAAAAGAGGGGGATTCATTAGCTCGTTATTTAGTACGAATCGGTGAAATGAAAGAATCCATAAAAATTATTCAACAGGCTCTAGAAGGAATTCCGGGGGGGCCCTATGAGAATTTAGAAATCCGACGCTTTGATAAAGTAAGGAATCCCGAATGGAATGATTTTGAATATCGATTTATTAGTAAAAAACCTTCTCCCACTTTTGAATTGTCGAACCAAGAACTTTATGTA